TCAAATTAAAAAGAAGTAAGTTGCTTGGGATAAACCAAGGTTTCTCTTTATATTTATGATAAAGTATTAAAAACTCTGGAAATAAAAAAACTTTAGGATTCGATATGAGGTGATTTAAGATTAATAATTTTTCATTCATTCCCATCCAATCAAAAAAGACCTTTTTATAATTGATTTTGGAATTTGATTTAATTGGAAGATAAAAAAGACCATTATTATGAGAATTCTCTGTTATTTGGTCCTTATTAGGTTCAACCTGAATATTTGTATTAAATTTCCAACCCAAATATTTTCTATCTGTATTTTTTTCCATATATATAATATCACTTTTTTCTAGATAATTCTTGATAGGAATATTATTGAGTATGTTAAAAAAAGTTTCTTTATTTTTGGTGGAATTTTCTTGCTTCTTTATTGTTTCTAATGGTGATCTATAAATATCAGACTTATTCTTAGTTTCAGAATTCATATATTTATATGAGAAAAGATCATATCTATAGTTTTTTTGAAAATTATCCTCTTTATTTGGTAATAAATATACTTTCAAATTTTGTTTTTTTTTGTAATCCAATAATGGGTCTTTTTCATAGAAATACCCTTTCTTTAAATCATCATTTTGAGACATATGGCATTGATTTATTTGATTTCGCCATTTTTGTGGGACTAATGTAGACCATGTAATCTGAGATAAATCATATTGATAATGACTTCTTAACCAGTTTTTCCATGGATTCTTTTCATAATTTGAAAGTTTGTTATGTCTTACTTTGGAATCAAATATTCCTTGTGTTCCAAAAAAATCCTTTATTTCATTCTTAAGAAAAAAAGATGGTCCATTATATTGAAGAATAGATCTTAACTTATTGAAGTTAATAACTTGGGTTTGTGATAATTTAAAAAATACATATTTTTGTGACAAGTAAGATAAATCAAAAAAAATATGTGGCTTCTGCTTACTATTTCTAAGATTATCAAAAGCCTTTTTTATAGTCATAGGCGAAATGAAGTCAATTTTATTTTGTTTTTTTTTATTAATTCTTGCTTTATCTTTATTTATTTCATTATTGTCAATGTATTTTTCAAGAATTTTTTTTGTTGATTCCATAAAAAGTTGTAGAGAAATTCTGCGCATATTAATTATACATAAAAAGATATCTACGTATATTTTTTCAATGCAAAATTGAAATATTAATTCAATATTTTTTCTTTTTAATATTTTCCAAATTTTTGGGGGTGATTCTCGATTATTCTTTTTATTTTTTTTCATTATTTCTATTTGATTTCTGATTGTGTTTCTTCTATCAATTCTATGTTTAATCTCTTCTTTTGCCTGTGAATAATCTCTAGATTTATTTTGACTAAATGATTCATGAATTATCTGAGTGCTGATTATCGAATCCTTTTCTGTTTGAGTTTCACTTGATTCATATATTTCTCTCGGTATAAATAATGGAATTTTCTTTCCTTTTAAAAGTATTTGTTTTAAAAAGAAAAATGCTTTTTCTTGTTGCTTTGTTATTTTTTTTAAAACTCTTTGAACTCTAAAATTAAAATTTCTTATTTCGACTTTGTAGTCTATATCTTTAAAAACGGGTTCAAAAAAGGAAGGTGTTTTTCGAGGAGGACCAAAAGGATATTCTGTTTCCATTCCCAAAACTGTTAAAAAACAAGAATCAAAATCATCTTGTTGCTTTCGATCTCTATCAGAGAGTCGTAGCTTAGATCCGTGCCACGGTTTCAAATGAAAAGGATATAAGATTTTGATCTGAAAACCTTCTATTAACCAATTTTTAGGAAATTCTGTTTTGGAGAATTGAAGACCATTATAGCTGCACTTTAAATAAATTTCTCTATTCCAATCTTGGAAATCCTCATACCATTCCGGAGATTGCCGTAATAAAATACGGCCAATATTCTTAGCTATTATCAATAAGGGTAATTTAATATACCTTCTAAAAATTGATTGTGCTAGTAACAGAATACTTCTTGTTTTTTGTGCATATGGAATGTTTTCCCAGAATTCCATTGCGTCTTCCTGGTTGTTTTTTTTTATTTGGAATTGTTGATCTAAAATTTCAAATTCTGACTTTTTACCCAACCAATCTCTAATATTAAAAAAAAGATTCATTAGGTCGGATATAGGAAAAGGAAAATCTTCCATTTTTTCCAAAAAAAGAGGGGAATGGGGATTTCCTTGAGACGGTCCCCAAATAACCATTTTACGCCTTTGACTGCGCATAGATCCTTTGATTACGGCTCGACGAAAATCTGGTTCTTCCAAATAACTTATAAAACCCGAATCTCTATTAAATTTTGTATAAAGATTATAATTCTTGAAATTAGATTTCTTAAAACTTCGTTTGGAACGAGTTAAAAAATCTATACGTTTAAATTTTCTTGTTCGAAGCTGGTGATCCAGCCCTTGCATTATGCCTTGTTCTTTTCGTCGTTTTTTAAACATTTGTTCCAACTCGTTGATTAATTTGTATGACCATCGAGG